AAATATGTATGTTGACCCATATTCATTTTAATGAATTTGTGGAATAGATACTCATATAAATTAATCATGTGCCAGGAACCAGATTTGAACTGGTGACACGAGGATTTTCAGTCCTCTGCTCTACCGGCTGAGCTATCCCGACCATTCGTGACGCATCATCCTCATTTTAAGAGATTACTTGAATATATGTCAACTAAATAAAAAGACGAAAAAAAAATATTACAAAGTTTTATCCAAGCCCTGGAATTTCTTGGATCTTCCAAAATAAGACTTTATAAGTTTCAGTCGGAGTAATGATATGATATGTATTGTTAATCATTCAAATGAGGATTCCTTGCTCAAAGATAAGATGTTCATTTGTACGTTTATCATATAGAAAAAAAAAATATTTTGTACGTATATCATATATATTACATTACATATTCCAAGACTTGTGATAAGAAAAAGAAAAATTCCACTCAGATCTGTTTGTGAAAGAATAGAATGAATAAGAAAGATAACGAATTTGGAACCACTAAAAAAAAAGAGGATATAGGATAAATAATTAGAGAATTAAACGGGCCTTTTTTTTGGGGATAGAGGGACTTGAACCCTCACGATTTCTAAAGTCGACGGATTTTCCTCTTACTATAAATTTCATTGTTGTTGGTATTGACATGTAGAATGGGACTCTATCTTTATTCTCGTCCGATTAATCAGTTCTTCAAAAGATCTATCAGACTATGATGGAGTGAATGATTTTATCAATAAATATTCGATTCTTTCTTCAACTTGGAATCTATTCACATCTTTCATTTGTCATATCAATATTAAAAAATAGAGATTTGGGGTCTGTCTGGTCTAATCAATTGAAATAGTATTTCAGTACGTATACGTATATATATGTTCATCCTTGATCCTTTCTTTTCTGGAGTTTCGATGGAAGGATTTCGTTTCGTTAGTAAAGGAACGAAATGTCGTCAACTCCATTTGTTAGAACAGCTTCCGTTGAGTCTCTGCACCTATCCTTTTTTTATTCTCCCTTTCTGAACTCTTCTTGGTTTTCGGAAAACAGGATTTGGCTCAGGATTGCCCATTGTTAATTCCAGGGTTTCTCTGAATTTGAAAGTTCTCACTTGGTAGGTTTCCATACCAAGGCTCAATCCAATTAAGTCCGTAGCGTCTACCAATTTCGCCATATCCCCCCTTCTTTTTTTTTTTTTTCTTTGAGATTAGAATCTCATTAGGATGCTTTTTTCATTTAAATTATGAGAATTATGCTGGAACTGTTGAATTCGTTAGATACCGATTTCTATACCGAAAAATGTTTCCTTCTATTTGTATTTGAATTCTTTTCTATTTTCTTTCATCTCTATCTGTATCGGATACCCATATTTGGTCCAATCAGAAAGAATTCTATCATTTCTGTATTCGCAATTCAATATACATGGATATATACCACATATATATATTTTATATGCCTCTCCTTCTAGCATTTTTATCATGCAATTTGGAATACTCGAACGGTCGATTCTTTTTTTTTTTTCGTCTTAGTTTTAACCTTTCCGAATGAAAACAAGGGAATGTTTCATTATGATCGGAATTGGGCCTTTCTCTTTCTTTCATTTGTTTTTTTTTTTTATTCTTATCTTTTTTCCTTAGAGCGGACAGACCTCATATAACATAACTAAAGATAACTAAAATGGAAATTTCTTATTTTTTTTAGATTAAATAAAATGAAATAAAAAAGAAATCCATTTATTAATTTAGAATAGCTAGACCTAATCAAATGGCTATAAATAATCATTCTATTAATTTAGAATTAATTTAGAAAAGAATTCGAGTTATTTCTATTCTATCTAATTATTTATATATCTAAATCTTACTAAATATTATAAATAGAAATTCGATATTTATATCGAATTTAGAATTACTTAAAAAATTGACTTTGAAAATCCAATTTTTTAGAATTCTAATGTATAAATCTATACATTATACATTTAATGTATAAGAATATTGTAATAGAATTACTGTAATCTAATATATATATATTAGATTGAATATAATTAATATATTTTAAAAAATGAATTTAAATTCATTAATATATATTAGATCCTATATAATTAATATTCGATATATTAGAAATCAAATTCTTTTTCATTTTTATTATACGTATTGTATTATTTTATTATTATAAAATAGAAAAATATTTTCTATTAAAAATGAAATATATTTCAATTTTGAATTCTATTATATTCTATATATTCTATTATATTCTATATATTCTATTATATTAATTATGTTATGAATAGCTAAGAATAAAGAATTAATAACTAAGATCTCAGTAGTTTATTAAATTCCTATGCATGCGCAATTTCTGTTATGTGAGCCCGCTTAGCTCAGAGGTTAGAGCATCGCATTTGTAATGCGATGGTCATCGGTTCGATTCCGATAGCCGGCTTTTCTCTATTTGTTTTGATTTTTTATATAATTGATATTGATAATGTCTTTTTGAAATCAA